GGGGGGATAAAATGAAATGGATATTGTAAAAAAGACTATTTTACAATATCCATACTATGACCAGGAAGGGGGTACAGGTCATTTTTGAAATCTGGTAGAAAAAAATATAACCAAAAGAAAAAAAGTCTTTTAATCATTTTTTTGATCATAATCATATATAATTATAATTGTCAAGAAAAACTTTCTTCTTTTTACGAGCTTGTTTAATAAATACGTAGATCTAGAAATTCATTTCGGACAATTGAACCTTCTCAAACTGTTTCTTTTTAAGAACCAAAAAGATTTGTGCCAAAATAACTGATGCGAAGAACAACAAAAGACCTTGGACACGTACTGGGTCTTGAAGTACTATTTCCGCATCCCCCTGACCAAATCCACCCACGTTAGGATTACTCGTTAATGGCTGATCCAATTTTATAGATTCACCCTCTGAAACAAGAAGTTCTGGTCCTGGAGGTATAATATCAACTACTTGGCGTCCATCCGATGCATCGGTTATGGTTATTTCGTACCCCCCTTTTTCTTTTCGTATAATTTTGCTTACTATACCCGCTGCTGTAGCATTATAAACTGTATTGTTACTCTTGCTCCCATCAGGATAAATCTGACCCCTTCCCCTGTTCCCGCCTACATATATGGGATATTTTAGGAAGTGAACGTCCTTCTTAGTAGTGGGGTCGGGGGAAAGAATAGGAAAGGTGATTTCACTATATTTCTGACCAGGAACAGGCCCTATCACAAGAATATTTTTTTTAGTAGGTCGATAGCTCTGAAAAGACAGATTCCCCATCTTTTCCTTCATCTCAGGCGAAATACGATCGGGGGGGGCTAATTCAAATCCCTCAGGTAAAATAAGAACAGCCCCAACATTCAAGGCGCCTTTTTTTCCATTAGCAAGAACTTGTTTCAGTTGCTTATCATAAGGAATTTGAACAACTGCTTCAAATACAGTATCGGGAAGTACGGCCTGGGGAACCTCAATATCCACGGGCTTGTTAGCTAAATGGCAATTGGCGCATACAATACGTCCAGTTGCTTCTCGTGGATTTTCATAACCCTGCTGTGCAAAAATGGGATATGCATTTGAAATGGATGCCCAAGTCATTATACATATAATGAGCGATATGGAAAAAGATCGAGTAATCTCTTCCTTTATCCAAGAAAAGGTATTTCTAGTTTGCATGGTCCAATAGTTGATTCAAAAAATTTCTACAATAAAATTAGGTAGGTCGCTAATATAGTTCCCTATTCCTGATTCTGCTATTTACTGAAAAATTGTTACTGGAATATCAGAAGGATCAAAAAAACCCTCTGTATGGGTAGAAAAAGAAAAAAGAAGTATGATTTTGAGCGTTTTGCTTATGTGCAAAGTAACAAACGTTAGAATTGGGGCAGTGGATCATTTTTCAGTCATTCATTGAATGATAAATCACTACAAGTGAGGGAGATAGACGATTTAAATAGCGGAAGATCCAATATTTAAAAATTGTATCTAATATGACTGGAAAAGTGGAAACAAGACCAGATATAATTTGATCATTATGAGTAAATCCAAAATCTTTGTATATAGAACCAATCAAGAGTTCCCAACCGTGGGTTGAATGAAATCCTATACATAAATCAGTTACTAAAAGAATAGAAAAGGCTTTTATTGTGTCGCTTAAGTTATATAGGAATTCTTGAACCCAAGAATTAAGAAAACGAAGTTCTTGATTACCTAGAATAGAATAACCGCTTAAAATAAGGAAATAGATTATATTTGTCGAGAACTGGAAAATCATATGGATACCATCCTCATCGTACATCTTGATCAATTTGATCATTTCTTTGTGGATTCCGATACGAAGCTTTTGTAAATGTGTTTCCGGGTATTCCTTTATCATTTCTTCCAAGAGGAAGAGTTCGTCTAATTCTATGAATTTTTCGAGAATAGTTTTTTCTTGAATATCATTCAAAAACAAAAAAGTTTCGGATTCTCTAGTATTCCACCAATTAGTAATCCAAGATTCTAGACTTTTTTGAAAGGAGAGAGAGACCCACCAGGGCAAAAATACTATAGATGCAAGATATAGAAGGGGAGTGAACGCTTTCTTTTTTGCCATTTTTTTCGTCTGTGAATTTTTAATCAACCCACCTCGGTCGTCGATTCCATACGATCTAATATTTCTATCAAGCATAAGTTTTATTCCAAGGTATCAAGGCATCCCCTCTTCCCTGCTTTTTTATTTTTGATTCAGTGTTTAGCCTATGAATTTAGAAAGAATACAGAAATTGAATTAAAGTACACTTAAAATTCGAATGACGAAACAAAATATTCTTTCCAGATAGCTCAATTGCTCAAATTCGAAGCAATTACCTCTTTTCGATGAATACCCCAACGAGCTGCATATTATTGGGATTTCGAGATGAAAGAGATCCCTTTCTATCAAAATAGCAAATATTTCACAAAAAAAAAAAGAAATGCTTTCTTTTTTTATTTGATTTTTACGAGATGTTTTGATCTATAAGATCCTTTTTCGATTTGATACTTTTTTGTTACTTTAGTCAATTAAGTTCAATGGATTGATTTACATATGCATAAAATTTTTGCTGACAAAAGAGTTTCGTCGGTTAAGCTATATTCTAGAAAAATGGAGGATTCTTTTGTTATTTTTCCCGAAAGCATTATTCATTTCAAAAGACTTCAATGGGTACACGCAAGAAATAGGCCAATTCACCCGCTTTTTGCTCAATTTCTCGTGGAGTCAAATTCTCATCAGTACGAGTCAAGGGAATAGCCCCCTGACCTCTGATTTCCATATAAAGGACACGACGAGCATAAATACCCTCTTTCACTTCTATTCTGAGGGATTTAATATCTTTCATAAAGAATCGGAGAAAGATACGACGATTTTTTCCAGGAAATCCCCAGCGAAAAATACACACTATTCCTTCCTTTTTATCGAATAGATCGTAACCACTACCCACATTCCACGAAATTGTGCACCACAAATAGGAGCTAATAAAGAGACCTGCAATCCCATAGAAAGACATCACGATCCCTTGTGGAAAAAAAATTATTTGCTGAGAAGGGAATAAAGATATCAAATTCCGGCCAAGATAACTAGAAGTTCCAACCAATAAGAACCCCAATGAACCTAAAAAAAGGACAAAGGCCCAGCATAAATTACTTGTTTTTCGAGACCCTGCTATAAGTTCTATCCATATACGTTCTGACCGACAACTCATACTAGATACAGTTGTATTTTATTGGAATTGGGAGAATAACCCAAATTACTTTGACTTTACTTTTTTAATTTCCGAAGTAACTCCCATCAACTAGTACTATTCGGAAGTGAACCCTTAGGAATAATTCATTGAATTGCTTAGATCGAAATTCATTAGATCTAAAAGCATACCATCTTCTTCCTATGATCCCTATACTATAGATATCTACATATATATGGATTCAGTGATAGATACATTAACTTTAGATTTCTTTCAGGAACCCCCTTGTTCCCAATCTATTTTCAAATAGCTGTAATTCATTTACATATATATCATGTTTACGCATGCATAAAAACCCTTTCATTTATGTATCCTGTATGCTCGGAGGAAACCTCATGTTATACCATATTCTAATAAATAGATATCCGTGTTATGATCCAAGTCTAAGCCTTGAAAAAAATCTAATAAATAGATAGGATAGGACCCATTCGATCTAAAAAGGGATCTAAAAAATCTTGTTTCTTTGAACATGAAGAGATAAAGAAGCCATTGCAATTGCCGGAACAACTAGGCCTACCAAAGGCACAAAAATAGAGGGTACGTTGTTGAAAGTTGTCATAGAATAAATACCTTGATTTAATATTTGTACCTGTTATAAAGATATCTTATAATCATTATAATTCGGATTTCCTTTTATTTGCCTTCTTGCTTTATTTTGCGGAAGAAAAAATTCACTCTTTTATCTTGTTTATAGAGGTTTCCTGGTTAGTAATCAGGAATAGCGATGAAAAAGAAAAAAGTCTACTTTCTACTTGATTTAAGTTTGATTCAAAGGAAAGAAAGCATGGAACTTAAATAACTCACTCAGAACGCCCTTTAAAAGATTACGTGGTATGATTGGATCGAATAAGCCCTTATGGAATAAATATTCAGCCGCTTGTGAACCTTCAGGTACTGTCTTATTCAATGTTTGCTCAATTACTCTTTTACCCGCAAATGCAATGTAGGCATTGGGTTCGGCAATAATAATATCTCCCAACATCCCAAAACTTGCTGTCACTCCGCCAGTAGTAGGAGATGTAAGGATTGATACATAAAATAACTTTTTATTTGATTGATAATCAAATAAAGCGGAAGAGATTTTAGCCATTTGCATCAAGCTCAAACTTCCTTCTTGCATGCGTGCTCCTCCAGAAGCACACACTAGAATAAGAGGTAAAAATTGATTGGTAGCATACTCGATCAAACGGGTAATTTTCTCTCCTACCACGGATCCCATACTCCCCCCCATAAACATAAAATCCATAACTCCAATTGCTACAGGAATACCATTTAGTTGACCTGTACCTGTTTGAACAGCCTCGGTTAATCCTGTCTTTCTTTGATAAGAGTCAATACGATCTTTATAAGGTTCCTCCTCTGAATGAAATTCAATGGGATCTACAGAGACCATGTCTTCATCCATAGGATTCCAAGTGCCTGGATCAATCGAAAGTTCAATTCTATCTGAACTACTCATTTTCAAATGAGATCCACATTGTTCACAAATATTCATTTTTGACTTAAAAAATTTCTTATAATTTAATCCATAACAATTTTCGCACTGAACCCAGAGATGCCTGTATTTTTGAGTTACATCAAGATCATTAGAACTTTCTTTTCCATTAGAACTTTCTCTTAGAGTTAAATCAATATCATTCGTGATAGGTCTTAGACTAGAACTCTCGTTTTCACTATTATTTTGGTCGTACCTACAAATGGAATTATAAATGTAACTTTCACTGTAATTGTCA